TAATGACCATTTATACCGGAACAAATGGTTATCTGGATGGATTAGAAATTGGACAAGTAAGAAAATTTCTCGTTCAGTTACGCACTTACTTAAAAACGAATAAACCTCAGTTTGAAGAAATCATAGCCTCTACCAAGACATTAACCGCTGAAGCAGAAAGCTTTTTGAAAGAAGGTATTCAAGAGCAACTAGAACGTTTTCTACTTCAGGAGAAAGTATAAAAAAAGAAATGAAATGGATTGTTCTTATTTTTGATTCTTTAGTCAATTTGACTCTTTAATTTTAATTAAATTTTTAAGAAATTCTATAAATAGAAGTCTATAAGTCACGTATATATAATAGAAAGAAGTATATAACTAATATCTGTTTAATATTAAATCTTAAAGCATTCAGAATTTCTTTCTTAGTCTATTTATTTCTTATCTTTTTTCGAAATAGATATTATATAAATATATAGAAATGGAAATAATAGATAAATATCAATATAGATATATTGATATTGCGTCCAATAGGATTTGAACCTATACCAAAGGTTTAGAAGACCTATGTCCTATCCATTAGACAATGGACGCTTTTCGCTTTTTTTTACTTTCCAATTGTTAAAAAAAAAGAATGTGCGAAATCTTTTTAGCAATTGTGTATTGAAGTGAATTCAATACACAATTGCTATTAGACAATTCTAATATAGAAAATTGTCTCTAATAAAAAAAAGGGGCAATTGTGAATTTAGAGCGGGTAGCGGGAATCGAACCCGCATCGTTAGCTTGGAAGGCTAGGGGTTTTAGTCGACGTCGATCGATCATTTTTATATTTTTAACGTCTCTAATTCAAAACCGAACATGAAACTTTGGTTTCATTCGGCTCCTTTATGATGGATGGAGAAATTCCCAAATAAAAAAAGACGGGAACGAAATAAAAATTGACCCATAACATCTATGTTAGCTTTTTTTCCGTCTGGGTACTTTCACAGAAATTTTTGCTTTCTAGATGATCCTTCTAGAAGATAGATCAGGCGAACTCGAACAATCTTTCTAGTTACTTCGTTCTTTATTTCTATTTAACGGAATCCTTAGGAAAAGTATTTGGTTTCTACCGAGCTAAAACAATATAATATGTCGATGTCTTTAGTAAACCAAAGTTCTCGTTTAATAGCTATTTTGCTTCAATTTTTCTATACCAAACAATGAATAGAACTGAAGATTGAGTTACGATTAGAAAGACACTTTTCTAGCTTTATCCATGGATCCTCTTGTTATACTTATTGAATTGTCAATAGTCATCCAATTCAAAAATTATGTTTCGGAATTTCATAATCCAAATTTACAATTGATTAGAGTCTTTGGATACAAATTACGAGAATCTATAATCTTCCTTGAATCTTTCATTGAAAGGGAAAGGACTAAATCCTTTTAAGAAATAAAATTTTTGATCGGAAGATGAATCAAACCGAGAGACCCTTTAACTATTAAAGGGATTAAAGGAACGAATCACACTTTTACCACTAAACTATACCCGCTACAATGCAATTATTGCATATAAATTAACCTTTTGTCGAACAAAGTAATCGGGGGTGTAATAAAAAAATCTGAAAAAATTTAGAAAACTCTAGCGTGGACTTAATAAAATTAGTAAAAGCGAATTCAATTCCACTTTTTTTTAATTTCAAATCTTTTTTTGTCTAAAAATCCATCGGATGAGTCTTTTTAATTTTAACAAAAAAAGGCCCGGCTGGGGACTGACCAGGCCAGGCTATTAAAATAAAAAAGATCTTTTACTTGTGTTTTGACGAGACAAAATAAAAAAAGGATTCTCTATTTCTATGATTATGGTTTTATTTATTTCTCTTTCGAGTTCGCGCCTTTTCTTTATCTAATCTTTAGATAAATTTTTAATGTAACTAGAATTACTGAGAAAGTTCTATAAAAACAGTTATTATATATATAGTAATATATATATATATTATATATATAAATAGAGGATAAATATATTTATATAATAAAAAAGAAATTATATATATATAATAAAATATAGAAAATGAAAAAATATATATATAATAAAGAATATCTAAAAAAAAAAAAGAAAGCTTTTTAAGAATAAAGCGGAGAAGGTTCTTTTTTAAGCCTTTTTTTTTTTTTTTAATGGAACCTAATTAAGTATCCCTTTTCGATTAGGAGAGATGGCTGAGTGGACTAAAGCGTTGGATTGCTAATCCATTGTACGAGTTAATCGTACCGAGGGTTCGAATCCCTCTCTTTCCCCTTCTCCTTTTGATGGTGTGTAATAGATAAAATCCTAATAAAATTCGAGCATTTCCACTAATTAAATAAAGCAATAAAAAACCTTTCTTTTTTATTCTTCACGTCCCGGATTACGTCCTGGATCATTAGATAGGAATCCAAATATGAAGAGAGAAACAAAGAATATAACTACAGTGTATACAAAAAGTTTGAGAGTAAGCATTACACAATCTCCAAGATCTTACTAAAAAAAAAAAAAAGAGAATAGATTCTCTATTTTTATATCAAATATCTAATTTTGATACCAATAAATAAAAAAAAAGGTTTCAGAAAGTTATTTGTAATTAAGATAATAGTCGAATCTTTCATATTCAAACAGATTTGCATACCAACATCTAGATATTTTTTTGGTGAACTCGAATCTAATTAGGTTCTTTCATTTAGGGAAAAGAGGATAAAATTTAGGAAATATAAATGATCCAGATTTAGTATGGCTACCAAAAAAATGCAATGTTTGAATAGAGAGTTCGTTCATACGTCAAGATTTTTTTTTATCTTTTGAATTGTTGGAAGAATAAAAATCGTGAATTTTTTTAAGACAGTATTAAGAATTTTATCGAAAACTTACAGCGGCTTGCCAAACAAAGGCTAAGAGAAGAAAGAAAAGAGGTATTACGGGCATAACATCTACGATTGGATTCAAAAAGGCGTAGGCCTCTGGCAATTTGGCGACTAAAAAAGTGCTTGAAAAAAGGGCGTAATTAAAACAAATACAGATCAAATTAAATATATTAAGCATAAAAAAAATTGGTGTTCTTGTGGATAATTTAATTTTGATTGAGTTATTAATATATTTTTTATATAAGGAAAAAATAAAGAAAGATAGTCTAAAAAGACTTTGTTGAACTTACTCAATCAAAAATCCTTTCATTCTCTTATGAGAATGAAAGAAATAATATTTTCATACAATATCTTAATTGAATTCTATGTAATGATCAATAAAGTAAGTTTTATTTGCTATCTACACGTGTTAAAACTCTAGCACCAATGTAATCTATATTTAATTTTGAATTGACGAACAACCAATAGGAATATTACTCTTTTAGTAGTCTTGAATAAAAAGCGAAATGGGGCGTAGCCAAGCGGTAAGGCAACGGGTTTTGGTCCCGCTATTCGGAGGTTCGAATCCTTCCGTCCCAGAGTACAGTCATTACAGAATCAATCTTCTATTGCCTTTGTACACCATCTTTCTGTTTAAAAATCCAAAATTTTTAAGAATAAAATATTGAAATGAAAAGAAGAATAAACTTAATTTTTCATTATTTCAACCGAATTCAAAAAAATCTATTTGCTTTTTTAATTTGTGTGTGATGCGGGTAAGTAAGGTAGAACCATAGATTCTAAGAGTTTGAATAAAAAAAATCTCTATTTATATATATAAATTATATAAATAGAGATTTCTATTCAAACTAATATGGGATTCATTTTAATTCTGACTGAACCTTTACGCGTAAATTCACTATTCCATTCATAGAGAAAGAAAAGGTATAGATTATGATATACTGACTGAACTATGACTATTCATGATTCCATAATTGAATCAATTACACAAACTAGAGGAATGTTATGGTAAAACTTCGTTTAAAACGATGTGGTAGAAAGCAACGTGCGACTTGAATTGAAGGACATTATCTGCTGTGGATTTTTTCATCCGCCACTTTTTATATAGGAATATAGGTGCTCTTGGCTCGACATTTTGTGTTCTATTTTACAAGAGTCCTACACTTTTTGGGAATATAAAAAAGAGTACAGGATGGAGCTCGAGGAGAATAGAAAGTTTTTATTCCTTTCGCAGGAGTAAGGATCTAGGGTTAGTGCGAATCAATAAGTTGGAACAACTTCGTAAGTCTTTTTATATTGAAAAAAAAGTCCTTTCAAGCAATTTTACAATGGAAAAGGAAATTTTCTTAAAATTGTAAAATTCTTTGAATAAAAAGTCTATCATGCGTGAATCAAGCGTTTGTATGATTCTTTGTATAGAAGAAATCATAAACAAAATAAGGGGCTTGTTGCTGCCCTTTTTTAATAAAACGATTCAAGATCACCGAAGTCATGTCTAAACCTAAAGATTCAAAGTAAGGATAAAGAATCCTGAAACAAGGAAATCCTGTTTTCAATTGTTTGAAAAACTAGATCAGAATGAAGAATAAAAATTGATTCTAAAAGCTGAGACAAACAAAAAAAGGGCTAGAGACTACTCAATAAAAAAAGTAATTAAGGATTCTCCGGTGAGATATTTGAGAGTTGTTTAACTTGAGTTACGAGAGTACGAATGTTATGAATGCTTTTTATGGAAAAAATATTTAGGGTTTCAATACTGGCTAATTTATTTAATGTTTTTATTTCTCTATTTAATATTTATTTGAATTTACTATTTTAATTTTATACAGAGAGTTAAAGTGAACTTCTACCCATTGAATTTGTTTTTCTCGAGCCGTACGAGGCCAAAACCTCTTATACGTTTCTAGGGGGGGGTATTATTCATATACATCTATCCCAATGAGCCGTTTATCGAATCGTTGCAATTGATGTTCGATCCCGAAGAGAAGGAAGAGATCTTAGCAAGGTGGGTTTTTATGATCCGATAACAAATCAAACTTTTTTAAATCTTCCTGCTATTCTCGATTTTCTTAAAAAAGGAGCTCAACCAACAAGAACAGTTCATGATATTTCAAAGAAGGCTGGGATTTTTACGGAATTTAAGTCTTAATAAAACGAAATTGAATTAATGAAATATAAAAAAGAGGATGTGAAAGACTCGTATATAGCTTGATATTAAATTTTATCTACTCTTCTCTTTCCTCCTCTTTCACTTCCATCATATTTATTTTGATTTGTTAGAATTTCTATTTATTACTTAGTATTCCTCCTAAGGTACGAATACTAAAAAATACCCTACTATGTTTTATAATCATAAACAAATTTATGAAAAAAAAATTGGGATCTAGATTATATAAATTCGAATTTTTTTATAAATACAAAATTTTACTGTTATATAGAAAATAATACTGTATATAAAATAATATATTATTAATTCTGAATAAAACAAATATATATATATTATATTATTATATGAATAATTTATTCATCATAAAAACTTAAAGGCCATAAAAAATGGGTCTAAAAAGTATAAAAAGATTTGAGATTACCTTAACTGGCTTAGTTTTCATTCATTGTATGAACTAATGAACCAAGGGGTTAAGCTTTTTTATTTATTTATTTTTTCTATTCTTTTCACTATATGAAAAATTCATAATCATATTGACAACAGTGTATGGACCAAATATAATTCTCTCATAGATAAATGGATCTATTTATCCCTGACACACGACTGGATTTTTTTCTTTATTCTGGTTGTATCTACATATTTGCAGTACGTTCTTTTTTTGTTTTTTGGGGTTGCTAACTCAACGGTAGAGTACTCGGCTTTTAAGTGCGACTAGCATCTTTTACACATTTGTATGAAGAAAAGGATTCGTCCAGATCCGCGGTAGAGTTTGTAAGACCACGACTGATCCTGAAAGGAATGAATGGAAAAAATAGCATGTCGTATCAAGGGAGAATTCAGATAACATTTTTTTTTGCTTTCCTGATCGGTACAACCTTATTTTGATATCGAAAAAAAAAGAATTCCAATTTGGGTCAAGTGAATAAATATAAATGGATGGATAAAAAACCCAGTTTTCCTGATTCCAGGAAAAAAAAAAGAAACGAGCTTCCATTCGTAATTTGAAAAATTACCCGAACTAATTAAATGTTAAAAATAGATTAGTGCCTAATACGGGTATGGGAAGGCATTTTTTTCTTGCGTGTTATTATCAATTTTTTCATGAGTCCTAATTATTTTTTTAACTAGTCCATTTGGATTAGGTTGGAGTGTGTAAAAGAAGCAGTATATTGATAAAAAATATATATATTTCCAAAATCAAAAGAGCGATTAGGTTAAAAAATAAAGGATTTCTAATCATCTTGTTTTGTTATTCTATAATATAACGAACAGAAACCTATTAAAGATAGAGAATCCGGTTAACAGTCTACCTGTTTATGAGGTATCTATAGCTTTCGTAGTCTAATACCTTATTTTGACTGTATCGCACTATGTGTCATTTCAGAACTCAAGAAAATAAAGACTTTACCTTCAGTTCAAATCGAATTTCAATCCAAATGGAGAAATTTCAAGGATATTTAGAGTTCGATGGGGCTCGGCAACAGAGTTTTCTATATCCACTTTTTTTTCGGGAGTATATTTATGTACTTGCTTATGATCATGGTTTAAATAGATTAAATAGAAATCGCTCTATTTTCTTGGAAAATACGGATTATGACAAAAAATATAGTTCACTAATTGTGAAACGCTTAATTTTGCGAATGTATGAACAGAATCGTTTGATTATTCCCACTAAGGATTTGAACCAAAACTCCTTTTTTGGGCATACCAGTCTTTTCTATTATCAAATGATATCTGTTTTATTTGCAGTGATTGTCGAAATTCCATTTTCCCTAAGATTAGGATCCTCTTTTCAAGGAAAACAATTCAAAAAATCTTATAATTTACAATCAATTCATTCAATATTTCCCTTTTTAGAAGACAAATTAGCACATTTTAATTATGTGTTAGATGTACTAATACCTTACCCCATCCATCTAGAAATCTTGGTTCAAATCCTACGTTACTGGGTAAAAGATGCCTCTTCTTTGCATTTTTTTCGGTTCTGTTTATACGAGTATTGCAATTGTAAGAATTTTTATATTAAAAAAAAATCAATTTTGAATCCAAGATTTTTCTTGTTCTTATATAATTCTCATGTATGTGAATACGAATCCATCTTTTTTTTTCTACGCAAGCGGTCTTCGCATTTACGATCGCCATCTTATGAAGTCCTTTTTGAGCGAATTTTTTTCTATGGAAAAATACAATATTTTTTCAAAGTTTTTGTTAATAATTTTCCGGCGATCCTAGGGTTGCTCAAGGATCCTTTCATACATTATGTTAGATATCACGGAAGATGCATTCTGGCAACAAAGGATACGCCGCTTCTGATGAATAAATGGAAATATTTTTTTGTTAATTTATGGCAATGTTATTTTTCCGTATGGTTTCAATCGCAAAAGGTCAATATAAATCAATTATCTAAAGATAATTTAGAGTTTCTGGGTTATCTGTCAAGTTTGCGATTAAACCCTTTAGTGGTACGTAGTCAAA